TCATGACTCCTCTTAACTGAGACGGGAGATCCAATGCTTCACGTCGGAATCGGTTTGATTCCGCCATACGTATTGAGGGAATCAGGTCATATTTAAAAAGTATTTTGCTTTTCTTTCTTTTCAACTCATTTTTTTCTATCTAATACTTTTTTTCTGGCTCGGCTGGGTGGAATAGCCGAGCCTTTTTATTCTTATTCATATTAAGAGTCTTCTTAACTTAAGAAGCCGGGAAAAACCAATAAATAAAGAAATCTCTTCATCCAGCAAAAGGAGAGAGAGGGATTCGAACCCTCGATAGTTCTTCGAACTATGCCGGTTTTCAAGACCGGAGCTATCAACCCCTCAGCCATCTCTCCGAAAGATAATTTCTATTTTATTTTTATTCCACCGAATAGAACATAGTTGGTACCATCACTATCTATAGAAAGATATCGTGTGTGAATTATCTATCTGTATATATAGATAGATGAGACGCAATCTAGCTTGCATATTTGTTTGTGAATGTGAAGTCAAAAAAATCACCCTTGACCCCATGCCCGAATAAAAGCGGCAAAAACCTTGGAGGAAATAAACCCGGTAGACTCAACGGATTCATGGGAAAATTCTTCTATGCTGCATTTTATTAATCCGATACGATAGAGGGATCAAATGGTATAGTTCTTTTGTTGATACCTTGGAGGATTAGAAACATGACTATTGCTTTCCAATTGGCTGTTTTTGCATTAATTGCTACTTCGTTAATCTTACTGATTAGTGTACCCGTAGTTTTTGCTTCTCCTGATGGTTGGGTGAGTAACAAAAATCTTGTATTTTCGGGTACATCATTATGGATTGGATTAGTTTTTCTGGTGGGTATCCTTAATTCTCTTATTTCTTGAATCTATACGTTTCCAGATCCAAAGCGGACCCCTCCCACGAATTTCTTGGATTGTGAAACACATTGAAATTCAATACAATATCGATAAGTCCCCAAAAAGCAAATAAAATGAAAATAATAACAGATAGAGGGAGGGGTCCGTTAAACTTGCGGATTCTGTAACTTGAAAAAGATAAATAGAACTTGAATGATGAATGAAATAAAAAAATTTAAACAATTTTAATATGAATTTGAATATTTTTTCATTTCTATATTTTTATTTATATTATATAAATTTAAATATAGAAATATTTAAATATCGAATTTTTTTAATATATAGAATGGTTTTAATTCTTTTTTTATAGTATTTATAATTTATATAATTGTATAGTGTAATAAAATCAAAATTTTTGTATAATGTATATTGATTAATAATCATTTCTAATTTGACATTTCTAATTTGAATTGGTTTTGTGTTGGAATTTAATAAAAAAATCCTCCTCACGAGAGTATCCGACCTAGCTCTGACCAAATATTATCCAGACTCTTCGTATCAAGAGTATCAAAAACAAAAAATGCGGATATAGTCGAATGGTAAAATTTCTCTTTGCCAAGGAGAAGACGCGGGTTCGATTCCCGCTATCCGCCCAGGCAATGTATTTAAGAGGATGGAGGATTTGTTCTAATTGACTGTATTGTTATAGTTCACTGTAATATAATAACTTCCGCCCTCAAAAAAGTGTTAATGACGTACTAGTTAATAGGGTGAAGTCTTACTTTTTTGTTTTGCGGGAATGGGATTTGAACCCATGACCTCAAGGTTATGAGCCTTGCGAGCTACCAAACTGCTCTATCCCGCGAGAAAAGAAACCCTAGGAACTAAATTAACGGACAAAGAAGGATAAAAAAAAGCGCCCCTCTTCCATATTCTGTACAAATAGAATAACCTATTTATACCGAATGGTAAAGGGGCTTCCGAGGATCATAGAAATAAATAGAAATAGAAACAGGAAGGGATATTTTAATCCTTACCAACTCGATCTTGTTGCCCCTGGCAACAAGCATGCATGAAACATTTCACGAAGTATATGCCCGGATAGCCCAAAGTACCGATAGTTCCCTCTCGGTCTTCCGGTCGAAAAGCAACGTCGATGAAGACGCGTAGGTGCACTATTACGTGGTGAGGATTGTAACTTTCCATGAATTTTCCATTTATCAGTCAAGGAGGGAACTTTGCTTATTTCTTTTTTCGAGGATCGACGAATCAAATGATATTTTTGTTCCAATTTTTGTCTCTTCTTCTCCCTATGAATCAAACTTTTCTTTGCCATAATGGTTCATTTCCTATTATTATCAATGATAGAAGTCAGATCCTAGATGTAGAAATATAAGCGGGCATACCCCCCCTCGATGGAGAAGGGGATGATAGTATCGCGGATACAGCACATAATATCAAGACTTAACCAAATTTGCCCGAGGTAGAGGCAATCAAGAAAGCCGCATAAGTGAATATATAACCCACAGAAAAATGGGCTAATCCAACCAATCTTGCTTGCACAATAGAAAGCGCCACTGGTTTATCTCTCCATCGAATCAAATTAGCCAAAGGTGTGCGTTCATGAGCCCATGCTAAAGTTTCAATCA